TAAACTGTATTGTTACTCTTGCTCCCGTCAGGATAAATCTGGCCCCTTCCCCTATTCCCGCCTACATATATGGGATATTTTAAAAAGTGAACATCTTTATTAGTAGCGGGGTCCGGAGAAAGAATAGGAAAGGTTATTTCACTATATTTCTGACCAGGAACAGGACCTATAACAAGAATATTTTTTTTAGTGGGGCGATAGTTCTGAAAAGACAGATTGCCTATCTTTTCTTTCATCTCGGGCGAAATCCGATCGGGGGGGGCCAATTCAAATCCCTCGGGTAAAATAAGAACAGCCCCCACATTCAAACCCCCCTTTTTACCATTAGCAAGAACTTGTTTTACTTGCATATCATAAGGAATTCGAACAACTGCTTCAAATACAGTATCAGGAAGTACCGCTTGTGGAACCTCAATTTCCACGGGCTTATTAGCTAAATGGCAATTGGCACATACAATACGCCCGGTCGCTTCTCGTGGATTTTCATAACCCTGCTGTGCAAAAATGGGATATGCATTTGAAATGGATGTCCGAGTTATGATATATATCATCAGCGATACGGAAATAGATCGAGTAATCTCTTTCTTTATCCAAGAAAGGGTATTTTTAATTTGCATGGTCCAATCATTGATCCCGAAAATTTCTACAATAAAATTAGGTAGGTCGCTTGTATAGTCCCTATCCACAATTCTGCTATTTACTGAAATAATTTTACTGGAATATAGGAATAGGAGAAATCCTCGTCTCAGTAGAAAGAGTAAGTACGTCTTTAAATGTTTTGCTTATGTAACATATTCTAGTTGGATCAGTCATTCATTGAATGATAAATCACTACAAGTGATGGAGATACACGATTTAAATAACGAAAGATCCAATATTTAAAAATTGTATCTAGAATGACTGGAAAAGTGGAAACAAGACCAGATATAATTTGGTCGTTATGAGCAAATCCAAAATCTTTGTAGACATAGCCAATCATAAGTTCCCAACCATGGGGTGAATGGAATCCGATACATAAATCAGTTAATAAAAGAATAGAAAAAGCTTTTATTGTGTCACTTAAGTTATATAGGAATTCTTGAACCCAAGAGTTAAGAATAACAAGTTCTTCATTACCCAGAATAGAATAACCACTGAAAATAATGAAACAGATTATATTTGTCGATAAGTGAAAAATCGTATGGATATGATCCTCATTGTGCATCTTGATCAATTGGATCGTTTCTTTGTGGATCCCGATACGAAGCGTTTGTAGATCTCTTTCCGGGTCTTCTTTTATCATTTCTTCCAAGAGTAAGAGTTCTTCTAATTCTATGAATTTTTCTAGAATACTCTTTTCTTGAATATCAGTCAAAAAAGTTTCAGATTGCCTAGTATTCCACCAATTAGTAACCCAAGATTCAAGACTTTTATTAAATGAGAGAGAGATCCACCAGGGTAAAAATACTATAGATGTAAGATATAGAAGAGGAAGAAATGATTTCTTTTTTGCCATTTTTTCATCTGTGAATTGGAATTGTTAATGAACCCACCTCATTCCCTCATTCGTCGAATTTATGTGATCTAATATTTGATTTTCTATCAACCATAAGTTCTATTACAAGGCAGCTAACCTATGAATCTATTCCCTATTTTTTATTTGTTTTTTATTTGTGATTCAGCGGTTAGTCCTTGAATATAGAAAGAATACAGAAATAGAATAAGAGCCCACTTCGAATTCGAATGAAGAAATAATTCAAAAAATCTTGTTTCCAGATACCTCCATTGATCAAATTCGAAGCCCTTTCGATAAATTCCTGAAAGAACCACTTCAATGAATATTATTCGGATTTCGAACCAAAGGAACTCCCCTTCTATCAAAATAGAAAATATTTCGAAAAAAATCCCCCAGCTACCCCCACAGTAAAAATGGAGACAGATTTATATTTATGAAGAATATTGTGATGTCATGATCAAAAATGAGTGGAAAAACAAGACAAAAAAGTTTCGTTTTATGGCCGTTCCGTATACGTCTACTTTGGCTCGAATGAAGGTTTTGAAAAAACTTGCAGCTATGCTATAGAAAGAAAAAAGAATTCTTGAATTTTTTCCCTGCCACTGAGAAAGAATTTTTTCTTCAGTTCCAGTTCATTTCAAAAGACTTCAATAGGTACGCGCAAGAAATAGGCCAATTCGGCAGCTTTTTGCTCAATTTCTCGCGGAGTCAAATTCTCATCACTACGCGTCAAGGGAATGGCCCCCTGTCCTTTGATTTCCATATAAAGGATACGACGAGCATAAATCCCCTCTTTAACTTCTATTCTGATGGACTGAATATCTTTCATATGGAATCGTAGGAAGATACGACGATTTATTCCAGGAAATCCCCAACGAAAAATACACACTATTCCTTCTTTTCTATCGAATCGATCATAGCCACTACCCACATTCCACGAAATTGTGCACCACAAATAGGAACTAATAAAGAGACCCGCGATCCCGTAGAAAGACATCACCATCCCCTGTGGGAAAAAATTGATTTGCTGAGACGGAACTAAAGATATCAAATTCTTACCGAGATAACTGGAAGTTCCAACCAATACGAATCCTAATGAACCTAAAAAAAGGATAAAGGCCCAGCAGAAATTACTTGTTTTTCGAGACCCCACTATAAGTTCTATCCATATATGTTCTGATCGCCAACTCATACTAGATCCAGTTGCATTTTATTAGAATTGAGAAAATAGTCCAAATGGATTTTACTTTCCTTTTTTGATTTCCGAAGTAACTCTCATCAACTAGCGCCATTCTGATGTAACTCTTTAAGAGTAATTGATCGAATTGATTAGGGCTAAAATAATAACATTCACTTTATATGATCTCCCATAGATATCTACACCCATATAGATACATTGACTTTCCATTTCAGATATCCGCCTCGATTCCGATCTATTTGAATATAGCCATAACTCATTTACCCATATCATAGATTTACACATACACAATAGCTCCCTCATTTATGTTTGGAGGAAGCCATATGTTACACCATATTCTATTAAATAGATATGCGTGTTATCTATATCTAAGTCTTAAAAATAGATGAGATTGGGACCCATCGGATCTAAACAATCTTGTTTTTTTGAACATAAAGAAATAAAGAAGCCATTGCAATTGCCGGAAATACTAGGCCCACTAAAGGCACAAAAATAGAGGGTAAGTTGGAAGTTGTCATAGAATGGGTACCTCGATGTAATATTTGTACCTGTTATAAAGATATCTTATAATAATAATAATTCGTATATAATTATACTAAGTATATCTAAGTGAGTATATATATAATAAAGAAATGCAAGGAATGTCTAATTAAAGAATGTATAATGAAATAAATAATACTTATGAATCTTTCTACATGATATAGAAAAATATATGTATGATAAAATCCATTCTTGTCTTATCATTTGAATTCCAATTTTTATTTCATTTTTATTTAATTAGAAATTCCCGAAAGATTCATTAGAATTCGATCCAACAAGAGGGATTCTTAGCCAAAATAGAGATTTCTCGGGAGAAAAGATACGATACTCTATAGCTATATTTTCTATATTTGAATTATATATACATACACAGCAAAAAGGAAAAAGAAAACTCGGTTTATTTGCCTAATTTGAATTTCGCATAAGGCAGAATTTGCTTTTTTTTATCTTGTTGATAGAGGTTTCCTGATTACTAATCAATAATATCGGTAAAAAAAGAAAAAGAATTGTCCACATGATTCTTTACTTTATTTTATACAATTTTGAATTGAATCTTATGTCACCAAACAAAAAATACATTCTTCGGATTTTGACTTTGATTCCGATAAACTAACTATTTGTTCACTACAAATAAAATAATTGAACTTAAGGCTCTACTTACTACTTAATGGAATTTGAATTCAAAGGAAAAAAAGTGTGAAGCTTCAATAACTCACTCAAAACGCCCTTTAAAGGATTACGTGGTACAATTGGATCGAATAAGCCCTTATGGAATAAATATTCAGCCGCTTGTGAACCTTCAGGTACTGTCTTATTCAATGTTTGTTCAATTACTCTTTTACCAGCGAATGCAATGTAGGCATTAGGTTCGGCAATAATGATATCCCCCAACATCCCAAAACTAGCCGTCACCCCACCAGTAGTAGGAGATGTAAGGATAGATACATAGAATAACTTTTTATTTGATTGATAATCATATAAAGCAGCAGATATTTTAGCCATTTGCATCAAGCTCAAACTTCCTTCTTGCATACGTGCTCCTCCGGAAGCACACACTAGAATAAGAGGTAAAAATTTATTGGTAGCATACTCGATCAAACGGGTTATTTTCTCGCCTACTACGGATCCCATACTACCCCCCATAAACTGAAAATCCATAACTCCAATTGCTATGGGAATACCGTTTAGTCGACCTGTGCCTGTTTGAACAGCTTCGGTTAATCCTGTGTTTCTTTGATAAGAATCAATACGATCTTTATAAGGCTCTTCTTCCGAATGAAATTCAATAGGATCCAGAGAAACCATGTCTTCATCCATAGGATCCCAAGTACCTGGATCAATCGAAAGTTCGATTCGATCTGAACTACTCATTTTCAAATGATATCCACATTGTTCACAAATATTCATTTTTGACTTAAAAAATTTCTTATAATTTAATCCATAACAATTTTCGCATTGAACCCACAAATGCCTATATTTTTGAGTCAAATCGAAATTAGTAGAATTTTCTCTTATATTGAAATCAATAGTATTCCTGACAGTTCTTATATTGGAGCTCCCCTTTTCATTACTATTTCCACTTTCACCACAAATGTAATTATAAATGTAACTGTCACTGTAATTGTGACTACCACTTAAAATGGAACTCTCAATACAGATTTGAGAATGAAGATAAGAGTCAATGCAACTATTAATGTGATTATTCCAACTATATTTAGCATCATACATGTAACGATCATAGTGGGAATCGTTATTCTTAGATCCATT